TCTTTTTCCACCGAGCTAGAAGAAGAAAGACGTCGATGCCTTTAGTAAACTAAAGTTATCGTTTAATAGCTATTTTGCTTCAATCTATCCTATCAAAAAAAAGTGAAGATTTAGTTACGATTAGAAATAGACTTTTCTATCTCTTTATCCATGGATCCTTTATTCATACTTATTCAATTGGAAATATTGATCCAATAAAAAAAAATTATGTTTCGTAATTTCATAATCCAATTTTTCAATTTATAATTGACCTTTGGAGACAAATCACGAGAATGTAGATTATTCCTCGAGTATTTCATTGAGAGGTAAAGGATTTCATCCTTTTCAGAAATAAAGTTTTTAATCGGAATATGAATCAAACCGAAAGATCCCTTAACTACTGAGGGGGTTAATAGAACGAATCACACTTTTACCACTAAACTATACCCGCTACAATGTGATTATTGTATATAAATGGACTCTTTGTCAAACAAAGGACTCTGGCGTCCTCAAGATAGGATCAGAAAAAATCCTGAAAATTAGAGCGTTGCCGTCTTTCGTTAGAAGGCTTGATAAAATTAGAAAGGGGGATACCCATTAGCTTTTTCTTTTTATTTTTTATCCAAATAATTTGTATTATTTAGTAATATAATAAATCAAAATTCTAAATAAGAGAAAGAAAAGAAGTAAGAAAAGAAAGAATAGAAATGTCTTTTTGGTTATATATTCTATCATAGAAACAGAAAGAGTCCTTTTCCGCTTCTAATTATTCTTTCACTTTAATTTAATTAATTTAATTAAATACCAAGATTTTTTTGCTACAGCAAGCAAAGGGAGATCGCGGAATTATAGGAATCATAGATAATCATAGATAAAAAAAAATGGATTTGATTTGAAAAAAAAAAGAGCCCGGCCGGGTCGGTCTGACCAGGCCAAGCCGGGGAAATTTGAAATCAAAAAAGCCCTGCGATATTTTTTTATTTGAAATATCTTTATAGACTATAGAACCCTTTCTTAAATTTTTGATATATATTTATATCTTTATTTTCTATTTTTTATATTTCTATAAAAAAAATATATGGAATGAAATTGTTGATAAAAGGGGTATCTATATAATAATCTATTTATTTGAATTTCTATTTCAAATAGATTAGATAAAATCTATATATATAAGAATAAGAAAAGAAAGAATCAAATAAAATGAAAATGAAAGAGGGGCTTTTCAAGCATTATCATTCCTTTTTGTGAACTATAACATAGTAATTATCCTTTTTCAATTAGGAGAGATGGCTGAGTGGACTAAAGCGTCGGATTGCTAATCCGTTGTGCGAGTTATTCGTACCGAGGGTTCGAATCCCTCTCTTTCCCTTCCGTTTTTTGACAATAGAATCAATCAAATCCTAATACCATTTATAAAAATGAAGGGAGGAACCCCACTTTTTTTGTTTTATTCTTCGCGTCCGGGATTACGTCCCGGATCATTAGATAGGAATCCGAAGATGAAGAGCGAAACAAAGAATATTACTACGGTATAAACAAAGAGTTTGAGCGTAAGCATTACACAATCTCCAAGATCATTTTATTTTTTCAAAAAAAAAAAAGAGAGAATAGATTCCCTGTTTTTAGACCACATATCCTATTTTGTTGACCTTGACACCAAGAAATCGAGCGGTTTCTTTCTAGAAATTGTGGAAAAGAGTTTTCAAAAATTGATTTGCAATAAGAGTTGAATCTTTCATTACAAAAGAATTTCTTTCATACTTAGATATATTGTGGTGGACTCTAAGTCTAAGTAGTGTTTTCGATCAAAAACGGGTCAGAATGAGGAAATGGGGTAATCCAGATTTCTCGCGGCTATCCAAAAATTTCAAAGTTTGAATTGAGGGTTCCTTCATACTGTAAGACTTATACTTATCTGATTTTTTCAATTATTATCATTTTTTTTTTCTCGAATAAATCATGAATTTTTCTGGGACAGTGTTAAGGATCTCATCGAAAACTTACAGCGGCTTGCCAAACAAAGGCTAAGAGAAAAAAGAGAAGAGGTATTACTGGCATAACATCGACGATTGGATTCAAAAAAGCATAGGCTTCGGGCAATTTGGCGAATAAAAAACTACCCGAAAACGGCGTAGAATTCAAACAAATACTGATCAAATTAAAGATGTTAAGCATAACAAAATTGTTTTCTTGGAGATTATTTTGATTGAGTTATTAATATGTTTTTGAGATAAGGAAAAAATGAAGAAAGGAAAATAAGTCTGATTCAAAAAAACATATTTCTTTGAACTCATCCAATCAAAAAAGCCCTTCCATTTTTCTTTTTTTTTTTTAGAAGAGAATTGAAGAAATGAGACTTTCATACAATATCTTAATTGAATTCTATGTAATGATCAATAAATTCGGTTGAATTCTATATCTAGACGTGTCAAAATCCTAACAAAAAACTAATCCATTTCATACATTTTAGGAACTGAAATTGACGAAAAAGGAATCCCCATATTACTCTTTAGTAGTTTCAAATAGAAATCAAAATGGGGCGTGGCCAAGTGGTAAGGCAACGGGTTTTGGTCCCGCTATTCGAAGGTTCGAATCCTTCCGTCCCAGAGCATACTCGTTTTCTATATCAGAATAAAGATAAAATAAAAGAAAAAAAAAATGAATCTTTCTTAACTACCTTCTAAGATAAGAATAGAAGAATAAGAGTCAATCAAATATTGGGCATTCTCTTTTTATGATTCATCATTCCCATAAAATTCAATTGGGAGAGGAGATAGGGGTTAATCAGTAATATAAGATATCAATTTGAATATCTGTCTATGTCCAGTCCAAATCTCATTAATCAAAAATCAAATTACATATTCAAATATGTTTTTTCTTGGGATCTCTTAGGTTATTTGATGTTTGATTCTAATGAATAATTGTAACGCCATTAACAATTGACACGGGTGTGATTCATACACCCCATCTGCTTTACTTTCGGGAAAGATTAGTTGAACCTCAAGCCAAAGAAGCCTTACAAAAAAAGGAGGTTTATACACAGGGATTGCTAACCTAATAGGTCCTGTTGCGATTTTTTTTAATATTATTATTTGTTTCTGAGTCCTTACCTTAATTATAGATATTAAACTAAATAGAAACTACATATTTAACACATAATATGTATAATTACTTCCAATTAGTAGAATTGAATTGTTCAGCCTACCTGATAGATACGGAAATTTCCTATACTTTGTGATTCTGATTTTCTATTTCAGAATGAAATAAAAGAAAAACAGTTAAATTCAACTTTCTCCTTTATCAGTCTTTTTTTTTTCAATTCAATATTTATTTATTTATATTGATTTTTTAGAAGTCCTTAGTTAGTACTTGAATTGAAGAACTGTGAGATTGTCGAATCTATTCTATCGACTTATTTGAAGAGACAATGTAAGGCGGATTCAAAAAGATTTTTTTTATTTGTTTTCTTTTATTTAAAATTGAGAATATTCCTGGTATATTTTTATTTTTTATTACACAAATAAAAATATATATTTTATATAAGAAAAATCAGGTTAATTTGAATTTTTACTGAGACTTTTTCTTCATCATCAATTACCTATTCTTCATCATCAATTACCTATTTATTGTTTTCATATTTGATTTTCATCTATTCATAATCTATTCATATAGAAGAATAAAATAAGTCTCATATAAGTTAAGTATATTAGGAAGAACTATAGATTACTACGCACAGACTGAACCAATGACTATTCAGGATTTCCTAACTGAATCAATTACATACCTATTCAAAAAAAACTAGGGGAATGTTATGGTAAAACTTCGTTTGAAACGATGTGGTAGAAAGCAACGTGCGACTTGAAGGACATGATCAATTGGCTGTGGATATCAAAACCACCACTTTTTATTATATAGAAATAAAAGTGCTCTTGGCTCGACATTCTTTTTTCTGTTCTATTAGAATCCGTGTTTTTGTTGGGTTGGAATATAAATAGTATAGGATGGAGCTCGAGTAGAAAAGATTTATTTTTAAGGGGAAAGGATCTAGGGTTAGTTAAGACAAATCAATAAGTTGTTCCAACTTCGTACGTAAGTCTATTTTTGATATAGAAATTGAAAGGGTCCGACTCAAAGCATTTTCAAATCAAAAAGTCAAATTGTTGGAATTGGTAAAACTATTTCGATCAAAAGGTTATCGTGCGGGAATCAATTGTTCATATGATTCTTTGATAGAAAGAGATCACAAACAAAAAAAAGAGAAAAAAGGGGCATGTTGCTGCCATTTTTTGAAATTATTAAAGATCTCCGAACTAATGTTTAAACCCAATGATTCAAGGCAAAGATAAAGGATCCTGGAACAAGGAAATACCGTTTTCAATTGTCTCAACTACTAGATCAGAATAAAGAATCAAAATCGATTCTAGACAAGACAAACAAAAAAGGGTTAGAGACCACTCAATAAGAAAATACCTAAGAATTTTGAGAGCTATTTGAGAGTTATCCAACTTGAGTTATGAGAGTATGAATGTTTTTTGCTTTTTCGAAAAAATAAGAAGGAAAAGAAAGGGTAAAAAGAAGGGGTTAAATGTCTCATGGATTTGCTGGATTATGGATCGATTTGACATTCTAATTTCATGCATAGATATAACTTCTAATCATTTTTTCTCGAGACGTACGAGGAGAAAACTTCTTATACGTTTCTGGGGGGGGGGTATTTTTTATTCAATTCCATCTATTCTATCCCAATGAGCCGTTTATCAAATCGTTGCAGTTGATGTTCAATCCCGAAGAGAAGGAAGAGATCTTCGAAAAGTGGGTTTTTATGATCCGATATCTAATCAAACCTATTTAAATGTTCCTGCTATTTTATATTTCCTTGAAAGGGGCGCTCAGCCTACAGGAACTGTTCATGATATTTTAAAGAAGGCGGGGTTTTACGGAACTTAAATTTGATTTTAGTTAAAAAAAATGTCATTCATTTTTCATTAATGAAATACAAAAAAGAGGTGTGGATGACTCATATATAGCTTTGGATAAATTTTTCTTTATTATATCCTCCCCCTCCTTTTTTCCTTTGCCCTATTCATATTTCTTAGTATTTTATTAAAAGAAATAAAATACTAAGAAATATGAATAAGAAAAAAATTGAAATCCATTTTTTTTTTTTTATTTTATTCTTATAGTTTTTTTATATTCTTTTATCATCATTTATATTAAATATTCACAATCATATTGACAACAATATATCGAACAAATATAATTAGATCGTGGATAAATGGATCCATTTCTATTTATCCTTATCAATGCTCCAGGAGTTTTTACTTTATTTCAAATTTAAATGATAGATTCTTTGAATTTGTTGCGATACAAGAAATGAGATTTTTTTGCGTGATACAAGAAGTTATTTTATTAATGAATAATAATGGGGTAACACGAGAGGTAGTCTATCAATTTTCACTTTTTCTCGTTCTATGTTTTTATTTTCTATGAAAATTTCTTGTATTTTTAGCAGATCTGAACCTTTAAATGAATGCTAAAAATCGAGTCGAAATTTTTATTTAATTTAATTTCTTGCTAATTGAAGGGTTTGATTGCATTAGGAAATTTCATATTTTTGATTCCGGTTATATCTCCACATTCTATTTCTTTTAGGGGTTGCTAACTCAACGGTAGAGTACTCGGCTTTTAAGTGCGGCTAGCATCTTTTACACATTTGTATGAAGAAAGGGATTCGTCCATACCATCGGTAGAGTTTCTAAGACCACGACTGATCCTAAAAGGAATATGTGGAAAAAACAGCATGTCGTATCAATAAAGAATTTTAAGAATCTATTTTTTTTTTGTAACAAAAAAATGAATTGAATTCAAAGTTGGGTCGAGTGAATAAATGGATAGAGCCCTAGGGACCAAATTATGGGGAAACAAAAAGCAAAACGAGCTTCTTTTCTTAATTTGAAGGATTACCCGATCTAATTAACCGTTAAAACTAAATTAGTGCCTAATGCGGTAAAGATCTTTCTCATGAGGGGATTATTGATTTTTTTTGAGTCCTAACTATTAGTTATTCCCTATTTATTATGGGTTAAGCATGAATGTGTAGAAGAAGCAGTATATTGATAAAGAAAAGATATTTTTTTCCAAAATCAAAAGAGCGATTAGGTTGAAAAAAATAAAGGATTTCTAACCATCTTCTTATCCTAGAACAAACATACATCAATTAAATGGAAAAAGAGAGGATAGAGAATCCGTTGATGAATCCACCTATCTTCGAGGTATCTATTTTTGTTTATTCTTACTATAAGAATACCTTGGTTTGACTCTATCGCACTATGTATCATTTGATAACCGATTAGATCCCCCACCCTTGCTTTGGTTCAAATCGAGTTTGAAATGGAGGAACTTCAATTCTATTTAGAACTAAATAGATCTCGCCAATATGACTTCCTATACCCACTTATTTTTCGGGAGTATATTTATACGCTTGCTCATGATTATGGTTTCAATAGAAATAAATCATCCATTTTGTTGGAAAGTGTGCGTTATGACAATAAATCCAGTTCACTAATTGTGAAACGTTTAATTACTCAAATGTATCAAGAGAATCATTTGCTTATTTCTGCTAATGATTCGAAACAAAATCAATTTTTTGGGCACAATAAGAATTTGTATTCTCAAATCATATCGGCAGGATTTGCAGTCATTGCGGAAATTCCATTTTCCCTAAGATTAGTATCTTATTTACAAGGGAAAGAAGTAGCAAAATCTCAGAATTTAAAATCAATTTATTCAATATTTCCTTTTTTAGAGGACAAATTCGCACATTTAAATTCTGTGTTAGATGTAGTAATACCTCACCCCATCCATTTTGAAATCTTGGTTCAAGCCTTTCGCTGCTGGTTAAAAGATGCCTCTTTTTTGCATTTATTACGGTTTTTTTTCTACGAGTATTTGAATTTGAAGAGTCTTATTACTTCAAAGAAATCCATTTCTATTTTGAATTTGAATCCAAGATTCTTTTTTTTCCTATATAATTCTCATATATGTGAGTGCGAATTCATTTTCCTTTTTCTCCGTAACCAATCCTATCATTTACGATCAACATCTTCTGCAATCTTTCTTGAACGGATCTATTTCTATGGAAAAATCGAACATCTTGTAGAAGTCTTTTCTAATGATTTTCAGAAGAACCTATGCTTGTTCAAGGATCCCTTCATACATTTTGTTAGATATCAAGGAAAATCTATTCTTGCTTCAAACGATACGCCTCTTCTGATGAATAAGTGGAAATATTACTTTATCAATTTATGGCAATATCATTTTTATGTGTGGTCTCAATCAGGAGGGGTCCGTATAAACCAATTATGCAAATATTCTCTTGACTTTCTAGGCTATCTTTCAAATGTGCGATTAAATCCTTCAGTGGTACGCAGTCAAATGCTAGAAAACTTCTTTCTAATAGATAATACTATTAAAAAGCTAGATACAAAAATTCCAATGATTTCTCTGATTGGATCATTGTCT